TTAACCCTGATTGCTTAAGGCTTAATACAGTCATGTTGGATCTCCTATTCGTATTGCTACCAGGAAGAGAAAGACTGATTGCGACAACTCAACCGGATGAGACATCTCTTATTTACAGAACTGTGCCAACGTGTGCCTACATTGTTAGTATATTTGATTTACCAGTTCCGGGAAGAGAGATTTTAGGAATAGAAAGAATGAAACCAGTACCAGCTTATCGCCAACCGTGCTTCCTACCAACTCCGCCAACCCCAGTCGGTCAAAGCCTTATATAAGAGTAAGAGAGATTCTCTCTATTCCACTTTCCCGCACTAAACTAAAGACTTTCTTTATCTGATAGCATATGGGCTTTGACCCACAATGTGGCGAAGAAAGAATACCATTCAGCTTGAATAAGTTGATATTTCCTTGCAGCCTTAAGTAGCAAGAGTAGCTACTCATTCAAGATTACCTCGACCCTAGTAGGTACTCACTCATAACTCCTTCTAATCACTCAAAACTACCTCTAAGGCAAGTTTGTAATCCAATTCCTTGTATAAGAGATTGACTATTGGGTAAAGGTGCGAAGCGATTAAAGGAGAGAAAGATTGCTTTTAGAAAGATTAAAATAAGAGTGGGTCTTAGTCTACGATTACGGGGTCTTTCCCACATTTCTTTTTTCTATTCCTAGGAAAGTCAACTATTCCAAATCTTTTGATGCCTAAATCATCTTCTCCTTATTTCAAATTTCAGAAGTAAGCATGAATACGAACTTTCCTATGGCCTTGGGGAACTTCCATTATTTCGTTGTATTATAGAGAGTCTCTTTCAATGTCGGCGAATAAAATAAGGGGTGTAGCCTTCAGATTCATTGCCTTAGTGAAAACACTAAGTTGAAAGTAGTCTTCTTTGTCTTTCGTTAGTCTGGAAGTTTGAAAGCTAAATAAGATCTCTTTTTCTTTTGATGCCCTAAAAAAAGAAGCTGCTATTTACTCTTTACTGAAAACAGTAACAAGTGTCGGTCTAGCCCTTCCCTCTACTTCTGTCCCCGCAAGAGTAACTCTTTCGACGCTTTCTTGACCAGGAAGAAAAGCAATCAATAGGAAAGAAAGCTAAATAAGGAAAGCCATTAAGCAAGCCAGCAGGCAAGTAAGCGAGAAAAGTCGCTAGGGAGGGGGGAGAGATTGAGAAGATTCCTTACCTGGGTTTCGGGTTTAGAATCCTAACGCACCGAACTAGGGCATCGTCTCTCGCAATAGATGGAATCGAAGGACTTCGCCCGAAAGCTATGATTGGTATCCCCAGGGGCAAGACGCTAGGCCAAGAAGCCCAAGGTGAGGGATGCCCTAGCCCTATCTCGCTTGTTTCGGCCAGCCTCAGTCCTTCCCACCATACCTGGACATCGACTAAAGTCTCATTGGTCTCCTCCTCTTCCGTATCCCTTCTCGCCTTTTATCCACCCCATACTGCTTTTGAACCACCTACTTCTATTCGCCAAGCCCACCCTGTGGCAAGCTTTCTAATTTAGGCAATGGAGAGAGAGCCAGCTAGACCTCCCATCTTCCATCCCGAAAAAGATCTAAGATTAAATCTAAGATGCCCGGTCTTTTTGCCTATCCGCCGGCTGGCCCATCCAAGCCTAGGTTGGATGATAGATAAGGAAGTGTTTGAGAACGAAGGCCTAGGTTCAGTTGGAAAGGGAGAGACGGAAAGTCTAGCTGGGTTTCTCACTAGACTCCGATAGCAAATCAACAACCCCTAGCTTCAAGAAGTGTAGGGAACTAAAGCCCCGTTGTTAACAGAACTACTTTCCGCTGTAATAGAATCCATCCGTATAAGTAGTTTCATAATATATTCTTTTGATGACACCTGTTGGATTACTTCCGAAAAGCAAGTCCTTAGGTCTAGTCCTTCCTCTCGAAAGGTTAGCTAGCTTCCTGTCCAGTCTGCCTTTGAAGCCCATTTCCTTCGTGTAAATGAGATCTGGGTGAATAATCGAGTTCTTACTACGGTTAAGCAATGCTCTTCGCTGCGGGAAGAACTTGAGAATGACTTTCCTTTGCTGGTGCTTTAGGTTCACTTCAGTAGTTCGTAAGCCTTCAGTTCTTGCTCTTCTACTGGTTACCAGCTTATGACCTGCGGGTAACTAAGGCTCTACCCTTTCTGGGGGAATTGCTCCTTGATCTGAATTAGGCCGCCTTTCTTAGGTCTGATCATCGAAAGACGAAGGCATAGGCTACGACTTCCTCTGGGTAAATAGATCTTCCATAAGGACTTTCTCTTGTTCTTATAGTTGCTAATTCTACCTGCTCGAGAAAGGTTTCTCAATCTTCAATCTCCTAAGATTCACCGTTCACTGGCCCACTAAAAGCCTTTCCTCCACCACCAGCGACAACTAAGGCTTCACCCGCAATCGAGTTCTCGGTTTCACCTAGCGTAAAAGAGAATCGACTCCCTTGAGTTAATCGTTGGAGAGGAATCAGAAATGGAACCTTTGGCGATATTCTTCCCCACACCCCTTCGGTAGTCTACTTCGGTTACAACACTATTTCCCCTCCGGTGCTATCCCATTGGCAGCCGAGTCTTCATTTTCACTTCTTTATGATGAGAGAGCTGACCCCGAATCCAGCTGTTCTTCCAGGGAATCCGTCTTTGATACATCACTTGCCCGAGGGATCTTTGCTTTTCGTTGAGCTCTTTTCCTTTCCGTTGCGTTGAGCTAGGCTAGGATCCTAATAACCTCTTTACTTTAATTCCTTCCTCTTACCGAGCTTCCTTCCCCAGATGATTTTGCCTACTCATTGACCAGTGACTTCGGCATCGAGACACTGACTCCCAGATCAGCTAACCATTCTTTGTAAGGCAGAGCTACTTTCTGATCCCCAATGACAATATCGTCACCAGTGGGATTGGGGGCTATGAGTTGAACTGAACTAGACCTGTAATCAAAACTGTGGACATGGGTTAACTCCTATCCTGTAGGGACTATCCCACATTGAATCGACAACAAGTATCTTTCCTTTCAAAGATTGCTGCTTGAAACGAAGTCTGACTCTTCCGGATACGCAACGCCCCCTTCTGGAGGCCTTACGACGGCTACTTTTATTGAAGAATTCGGCGTAACGACAGCTTTCGATGGCAATCCTTGATTGATTTCGGAAGGGGTGCGAAAGAGTTCAACACTACGCTCATTTCGTAGATCTACGATTTCAGGGTAAAGGATTTTTGCTTAGCTGCTTAGCGAATCCCCTTGCTTTTATGAAACTGTTAACATTATCTTTGTTTTTCTCGATGCTTTGAATAGCTATCCGGATAGCAGAAGTGCAATCATTTGCGAAAGCTCTTTCTTCGCGCTCTTTTGAATCTAAGTTCTATTCGTCCTCGGGCACTCTTCCAAAAACGATCTGATGTCTATATGCTTAACACATGAAATTGGCCTTGGCTAGAATAGCTAATAGGCGGGTAGATTGGTTGTCATACCCCTGTCTTTCCTCTTTCTTACTTCCGAGTTGGTGAGTCACTTGCTAGTGTCGACATAAGCACTTTCTCGGTTATAACTGTGAGTCCTTCTTCCAGCCAAGCGTTCACTTCCTCTAAGGAGCGAGGAAACCTCGTTCAACACTGACTACGTTCTTTCAAAACCTTCCTTCCCCGGAGGGCCAACAAAGGCAAGCACAAATTCCTAAGCGATAGCTCGAGCTATTGCTTACTCTCCAGTAGCATATACCCCATATCTGATGTATCATCAGGATATCTGTTGGTGAATCATCAACTTGAGAATCAGATTTCAAAAAATCAATCCTCTCTTGCTTCATTATCCGTTTTTGACTCGTATGTTGGCCGGTCGTCCATCAGTTGTCGAACCATCTGGTGGAGAGTTTTTTTCTCTAGGCCCTATTTTCATTTTAGTAGACTGGTAAGTCTCACATCGGTGCTCGTATCGGGTGCTATTCCGCTTACTCCACTTCTCCTCGCTCGGTTGCGTGAAAGCTATGGCCAAGCCCCAAGTCGGGGACGGAGGGGGATAACTTAGAAAAGCGCTTCTTTATCTTATCATTGACCTAAGCCTGGGCGTATGAGGCTTTCTAACTTTGTTTTTAGTAAGGAAACTCACTTTCTTTCCGATTCTGTCATCTCTCTTAAAGAAAGAGAAAGGGGACGCATTCTTGGTGGCAGCAGTGCCATAAATGCCAGCTTTTACAGCAGAGCAGACCTGGTATTCTATCAGAAATCAGGTCTCAATTGGGACCTGAGAGTTGTAACCGAGTCGTACAAGTGGGTTGAAAAGGCAGTTGTGTTTAGGCCGGAGCTTGGGAACTGATAATCATCAGTTATAGACGGGTTGTTAGTCGTCTTTGCTCCAACTCCCTTATACTCGTTCCACGCCCAATTTGATCAAACTCCTGTGTCTTGATTCAAGGCTCGGATCCTCTCTTAATGTAGAAGGAATTCATCCCAAGTCGGGGACCCAAGCTGGGAAGGTGCATAATATTGTAGTGTAAGCACAAAGATAGGTCTGAAAGCGATGAGCAGCAGAAAGGTAGCTTAACAGCAAGACCCTCCTTTTACTAAAGTAGAGAAGTGGGAGATTGATTCGTTTAAGTAGTTAAGGCCATTAGCCTTTACTTTAATTCGTTGGAATCGCTAGTAATCAGTAATCGCGGATCAGCATGCCAGCATTGCTGCTATTTCGGAGTGGGGGTAATTCTCCTAAGAATAAGAAAGAGTAAAGAAGTACTTTGTTCGAATCAACGTGTGTCACGAATGAGATTGGTTCTCTTTTTATTTTCCTATTGGGGATCAGACTCCCCATTTCATAAAGAGAAAATGGCCCTATTACACTCTACACTCATGGTCAGGTAAGCGCTTATGCTGCTTGACGCAACTACCACTGGAAAGCATCAAACAAGCAAGAGTTCCACGCGCTTATTCACCGAATTCACTGACTAAGCCAACTACTTACTAAAGTCTGTTGGTAGGTAGGGTCAAGTTGTTGAAGGGGAACCCTGACTCTAGAGTAAGTAAAGAAAGCATCGATTGCAGTTCGTGTCTTAAGGTAATCCCTTGGGAAAGTGATAGTTCTCTTGCAGAGAGAGAGTCCCCGGGGGATTGGAGTCTCCAGACTCTCAAGTGGAGAGATTTTCTTACTCGACCAATAGGGAAGGGATAGGATCTAGCAAGTAAGTTATTAGGCTTAGGAAAGTTCCCCGTCATCAAATTGGAATCCTTCTGCTTTCGATGGCGGTCCAGCCGATCTAATATACCTTATAAAGATCCAGACTAGATAATCAGCTAGCCTAGTAGCAGGGAAGTGTTTTCTTTCTCAGTGCCGTTGGGAGAAAGTTTAGTCCATTGGGGCTTACATCTCGCGCAGTAATAGATCTCTTTCCCTTTAAGGGAATAGCTTCTCTTAAGAATTCGTTCTTTCCTTTCACTCTATCTAAGGATATGTGTAGGTCTAAGGCGCTGATAGATTCATTTCCTTTCCAAGTGCTAGCTAAGAAGTGAGTGATCAATCGAGTTTCCAGTAAGACCGGGCATATCAGTAATAGGACTACTGCTTATACAGGAAGACCCTTTTATGCTTTTGCTTGATTCGCTTCAAAAAGCGCTCAAGGAACCCTATTTCATTTCGAGATCCCTACCCCACAGATTGAGACCGAGTTCCAGTTCCATTTACATCATTTTATTCAAAACCAGCATCAGTGACTATCTAAGCACCACCATTAAATTACGGAACAAACTGTAGTTTGCGGCAGTTACTGTTTTTATAGCCATAGTCTTTCTTTGGTTCGAAAGCGAGATTGAGATCTATATTTTATATAAACCTCTGACGGAACGGAATGCAACTTATTCCTATTGATCCAGTTTACATTGACTCAGTCAGTAGTTGGCCGTTGATTTCATTTAGTTGACCGAGAATCAGGAGCAGCACCATAAGCATAAGGGGGAGGCAGCATCTGAGCTAGTTTCATCTGTCGATTGAGTTGAATCAGCAACAGAGCCGGTAGCCTCACCAATCTATATAGTTCTTTCTCAACCATCAGTCTTTGTAGATTGATTCCTTTCGTGCGTTCTTTTGATCTAGCCATAGTGACTCTCTATCCGTTGTGGGAGTGAGTGTTTAGGCGGGGCCTAAGAATGAATGATTTACGCGCTCCTTCGTTCATGGCACGGAGTGAGATGTCTATGTGCCCACCAGAACCTACGTACGTGTCAATCAAGGCCTTTTTTCTTTTTGCCTATGATGCCATGCCTGCAGTTACTTCACTCGGTGAATGGGGATAAACCACTGTATATCGCTTTTTTTGATGCTACTTAGACTTGAATCAACCAACCGGATCTGTTCGATCTCCTGCGGCGAGTGCTGCTTCTTTGACCTGTGCTTCCTACGCCTTTGCCCGTGGGTCAATTGCTCTTGGTTTTGGCACTCTAAGAGAGAGGAGGGGGGATACCGTAAATCCACTCTGCTACAGGCTATTCAGCTAACCTTAAATGTCTTAAATAAGAGAAGAAAGCCTCAGAACGAAAGAAGGAGAAAGGATTCTCGCATAATAGGTTGCTATTGGGATTATCGCAATATCGGTTGTTATAGCATCTTTTTCCTGGCTTTGTTGCCGGCTTTCATAGTATATAAAAGAGGTCGCTTACCGCTTTACACCTTCCTTTCTTCATGCGAACGAACTGTAGCACTATTCAATGAAATTGATCCGTTAACGCTCTCTCTGAGAAGTAGTGCTATGAGGGCTTCTTTAAAAAGACGAAGAATCAGCAAGACAGAGGGGGACGGCGATCAAAATTCTATCACATGATAGAAAAAGGGATCCCCGTTGATGACCCCAAAGTACCTTAATGGAAAAGGGGTCGGGTTTTCTAGTTATAGTAGTCTTTTTGAAACAGACAGTTCACAGTGCTTACTCTATATAGACTTGAAAAGCCAACTCATGAATTCACTCTCCCCGATGCAAAAGAAAGTCTTCCTATTGGGCAAACATGGTACTCTAATTTTTTTTAAATCGGTGCCTTTCCTCTTGTTAGCTACGATATACACTAGTGTTTATCTTCTTTGTGTGAAACTCGGCACACTGGATTTTTTCCAAACCCTACTTTCAAAAAGTGTGGTCTCTCTTGGAAGTCGACTCCTATTGAGTCGGGCCTTAGGCTTTTCAGGGTGGCTCCTTTTGGTTTCTCTTCTATCCACATTCGTGGTCTTTGACGGAACCATAATGAATATGACGAGAGGGGGGAGGGGTGATGCCGGCGCATCAAGCTCTGGGGCAGGGGAAGTTCTTCAGGGGATCCCCATTCAAAAGGAAGATGAGTGGCACGCAATAGCGTCCCCATTGTACTGTGCCGGAGTGGTCCACATCGATGGGGACATCACTGATCCAGTAACCCTACAAAATTTATCGGATTTCAATAAATTGCTGGTTAATATAAGGTATGATTTCCATAATGGGATCATACAACCGGGCTATACCCGGTCTCTCCAAAGTGAATTGGACCAAACTAGGGAAGAATTCCTCCCGGCAAAACTAGACTTTATGTATCGTCGAGAATACATGAGATTTTATCGCGGAGGCAGTTAGTCTGGGTCTTAGTCCGTGGTTGCTGCTATTCTATCTATTTGTGCATCAAGTTCGAAGAAGATCTCAATCTATAATGAAGAAATGATAGTAGCTCGTTGTTTTATAGGCTGTTCATAGAAAAGAAGGCGTCGCCCAACGAGTGGCAGATTTGGATGTAGTCTCGCTTTGTCTTTTTCTTGGTGTAGTCTTCTTGACATATCAAGTCAAGAGGGCGAGGCTCCTATCAATGGTAGGAGGAAAGGGGAGTGGGTAAGCGGGCTCCTTTCAACCAGATTACTTTAGCGAGCTTGAATGAATTCAAAGGTTCCTAAAAATAGGTCGAGAACTACATAGATTTGATACCTTCTTCCCTTGGTCTGGGAGATAGGTTATGTAGGCTACAACAGTTCCTAGGTTGTTCGATCGCAAATGGGCAAATAAAGGTATTCCTGTAGCATTTGGGGTTATGGATGCTGACTTTATTTTATAGCGGGTAGTGTGGGATCCGTAGTCGGGGAGAAAATCACCCGTTTGATTGAGTACGCTAACAAGAAATTTGGACCTCTTATTCTAAGAGTGAATAAAATAGGACTGAATAGGGCTTATGGAACACCAACGGAATCTTTGCTTTAAACGATTTGACCCGCAAAAACTATTCAGCTTTTTCTGGTCTTCCAACTCGGCTAATCGCCAGGAATGGAAATACCTTAGCGGGAAAACATCCTACGCATTTTCCTTGATATTTGTATCTTTAGAAAATCTCTGCAGATAAACCTTGTGATCTAGCTTTATTTTAGTAACCACTAGGATGGTCATACCTTCACATTAGGATGAGTTAAGCATGAGATGTTTGCTATGGATCTGGGAATTTACCAGCCTTAAATCAAGGAAGAATCAATTACCAATTCAAGTCTCCGATTAGGATGGGTTAAGGCATGGCGATAGGTAGACAATCGAGGTCCAAAATGTTGATTAATCGGTATTTCGACAAGCCAAATAGAACCTGTAGTAAGCATGAATTGTTTGATGTTTTTCCGCTGTTGAATCAAAAATGGATGTTGACATCTTTAAATAACTTCTAATAAAGGAGTACCCTTAGGGGCATGCTCTCCAATTCGCATGATGAGTATCAATTCAAGTACCACCAAATCCGCATTCTCCCTATTCTTTATTCTATTTTTTTCTTTTTTGCATTACTGCCAATCAGTAAAGTTCCAAGCCTTCTCATTCCATTGTGACCTAGGATTCATTCGTATCTTACTTGGAATTCGCCAGAGCGATAGTTCTTCGAAAGACATGAACCACAAGTGGTGATGGTGGCTGGTTCATCTTCAAGGCAGGCGAGAAGGCATAAAGAATCGGCCCACCTTTCCATATCGAGGACCAGCTCTTCCACACCGAGAAACCTTACCGAGATACCATCATGTTAGTAAAGTTATCATATTCTTTGTTCCTCAAGCGTTGCTAGGTGGTGTAATGCTTCTAGCTCAGGTGCACTTTTATTCTTATGACCTGGTTGTTCTTTACCCACGATGACTTGGTCAGTCACCGGGGCCATGATGAAGTCAGTTCCCTTTGCCCCTCCCAATATCCAGCCTGGATAAGAAATAATGGTATCTGTCCCCAATACTGGAGGACAGTACCCTTCACTCCATTTTCCAGCTCCCTTATCATAGCATTTCCAGATGAGACCATACCGAATGAACTCAATGTCATCGGCAGGTTTCTTCCAAGAAGTTGCACAGATTGGGGCTTCAAAGAAACTGGATAATTGAGGATCCGGTGTTAGTAGGATGGAGTTATACCAGGACAACCACTTGAGCCACTTCCAGTACCAGTTCTAGTTCCAGGGTTGTCTACGAGAATTAGCAAGACCACGAGGAATGTTGATGAAGATCTTGATTCGAAGTGCTTTAGTGAGATTCACATCTCGGGAATACTATTCGATACGAGCAACTGTACCCATCTCTACGACCTTCACTATTAGTTTCTAGTAAGTCAGTCTCCTGATAGTGTGAAATCATTGGTTCTACTCGGCCTAAGGCATTCTTCCACTTCGGCGGATACCCATTCTCAAGTAGATCTAAGGCGTTCTAGCCGTCTTTTCAGTATTCCTTCATTGAGAGGCTTGGAAAATCTGTTTTTTTAATCCCGGGTAAAGGAGTAGCAGAGTTCAGCAATCTTACGAAAAGGGTAGTTTTGTGCCCTCTCCTTTCAGTCGAACAAGTCACTTTCTTCTTTACAGCCGAACGTCAAACTATTGGGAATAGCTCGAGAAGAGAGACATGGGCTAATAAGTCCACTTTGTTACCTCTGAATAGAGGAGATGCTATATGTTTTTTTAATCTCTTTGAGGAGAATCCATGTAGGGTGGTAATCTAAAGTGCCTTTTGAGCCCGCTTCCTAATCCATCTAGATACGAAACACCTTCTTTTCTCATTCATGCTGGGCAG